AATGCCCACTCCTTCAACTCGTTCCAAAAAAATGGGATTCCGCGTAATAAGCTTTTGATATTCAACAACTCCTGTTAAAGAATAATCGCAGAAATCCAAACATTTATCTATCCAGCCATGAGGTAGATCAGCAGCTACTCCCCCGATACGGAAATAATTATGCATCATTCGCATACCTGTGGCAGCTTCGAATAGATCATATAGCAATTCCCTCTCTCTGAAAATATAGAAGAAAGGAGTCTGTGCACCGATATCCGCCATAAAAGGCCCAAGCCATAACAAATGAGAAGCTATACGACTCAACTCCAACATAATGACTCTGATATAGCTGGCTCTTTTAGGTACTTGAATATTTCCCAATTGTTCTGGTGCATTTACCGTTATTGCCTCTGTGAACATAGTAGCTAAATAATCCCAACGTGTTACGTAAGGTAGATACTGTATAATTGTTCGGTTTTCCGCAATTTTTTCCATCCCTCTGTGTAAATAACCCAATACGGGTTCACAATCAATAACATCTTCACCATCTAGAGTAACGATGAGTCGAAGAACACCATGCATTGATGGGTGGTGAGGACCCATATTGACTATCATGAAGTCTTTTCTTATATCCGGTACAGTCATATGTTTTCTTCCCCGATTCATTATTTCATGAATTGCTGAAAACGAAACGAGGTTCATCAAAATTCAAGATCTAATAAAGCAAATAATTCAAACGAATTTTCAAATTAACGAGTTTTTGGTTCCCGAATATCCAACTGACCAATTAATTCTTTATAACGTACTCTATTTTTCTTTGACAAATAAGCCAGTATACGTTGACGTTTTCCCAGAATTTTCCGCAGACCTCTCTGAGATAAATAGTCTTTTCTGTGCAATTCCAAATGTGAAGTAAGTCTCCGTATCTTATTGGTGAAACTGAATACTTGAAATTCAACAGACCCTTTGTTTTTTTCTTTTTCTTCTTGCGGAATAACTGAGATGAATGAATTTTTTACCATAAAAAGAATTCTTCTCTCTCTCTCTTTTTTTTCTTTCTTTTCCACAGATATGGATTTTACCGATCAGGAATAATAATAATGCCAGTCATTTAGATCTGGTACACACAATAAAATAATCTGGATTTATTCCTAGACTACTTTCTATCGAATCCAATTTTCAATTGGATTCGATAGAAGGAGATGGTACATTTCTACACCCACAAAAGGGAATGATTGGGACTTAAGAAAATTCTGCCAATTCATTCCTAGATCCAATTAATATGATACATCATTGAATCAGTATCATGGATCAGAATCTAATGTAATACAACGTGTGTGTACATTTGTATACCTTTCTATACCGGATATGACACGTGATATAGATATATAGGAAATCCACCATCAACTAATTCTGACTCGTGGATACATATGTATCCTTGACATACTGAAACGACTGCCATTATTGGTATCAAACCAGTAGCGATTCATACAAGCTAAATCTTCTAATCGATAATTGGGCCAAAGAAACAATTTGAATTGGATAAATTTATTTATATCTATATCAAAATGCCTGTCCTCATCCAAAAATTGCACACAGTTCCTTACGTTGTTGCCATTGAAAAATACGGAATTTCTATTCACAACATTCTCATTCTCGGAATTCAAACAAATTAGAATTCTCAATTCTCTACGACGTCTAGGAGATGGAATATTTTCAGGAACAAGCAAAGCATAATTATTTTCATCTCCATTCACAAGTACCTTTCCATGTTGTGCAATAGATCTATCGAAATAATCTTCATCAACATATTTTTTTTCTCGGCATATTCGATTAGTTTGGTACTTATTCTTATGGACCAATGAAATACTTATGGTTTGATACATAATCCATTGTCCATCCCATTTTATAGACAGACGAACCGGTTCGATAATCAATATTCCCCTTTTTATCAATTCTGTAAGAGTTAGATCCTTCTGAATCAGCATTACATCCAGGCGCATTTCTCCTCTTTGAATAGAGGATATAGCAATTTCCCTTGGATTTATCAGCCTAAGCAGGAGACAATATACCTTGATATTATTGATCATTCTTTGATTCAAAGGATCATCCCATCTCAATTGAAAAAGCAAATACCTTTTCAGGAAGAAATCTAGTTCCGCTTCCTTATTGCTCTTGGATTGTCTTTTCTTTCTACGTTTTTTAATGTCTGATTCCGCGGAATCTTTTTCAAGATCTTTTTGTCGGTTTCGTGGATCTGATCCAAGATTCCCTTGACCCAGCTGTTCTTTTTCTTCTTGATTTCGATTCTCTAATTCAAGATATTCTTTTTGATTAGATGATAGACGAAGATCCTTTTTTTGATTTCTGTTGATGTTTTTATTTTCACTAATGTTTTCATTTCCATTCAAATTGAAAATAAGTAATTTGATTGGTATGATCCACGGTTTAATCTTATATGCATCATAAAGTAGCACAAATTCTGAGAAGAACCAGGGTTCTAGATTCGATATGGGACGATGTAGCATTTCTTCATTCATTCCCATCCAATCAAAAAAAAACCTTTTTTTTTGATTGGATGGGTTGATTTCTTGATGAATCGTGAGATAAAAAAGATCTTTCTTATCAATTATTTGATAATCATTAGTCCCAGTCTTAGTATTTTTATTAATGTTGGTTCCAGTATCTATATCGGTCCAAGTCTCAATATCGATATTCTTTCTAAGAAAAAAATTGAGAATTCTCCACTCCAAATATTTTCTATCCGGACTTTTCCCCGTATCAATAATAGACCCTTCCCCTAGATAATCATTAATAGCTATACCCTCGGGTACATAAAATGATTCGGGTTTAGGCATGTTGTAATTATATGGAATCTCTCGGTCTCCATTTACTTGGAATGGCGATCCATAAATATATGAGTCCTTCCTGTCTTCATAATGAATATATTTATGTGATAAAAGATCATATCTGTAGTGTTTTTTAAATTTTTCTTTTTGACTCGGTAATGAGTTCACTACATAATTATTTTGTTTCTCGTAATGAATTAATTGGTCTTTTTCTTTTTCATATGAATCTTTTTTTGAGTCTTTATTTTGAATCATACGACGTTGATTGACTCTATTTCGCCATTTTTGCGGTACTAATTTAGACCATCTAGTCTGAGAGAAATTGTATTGATAATGACCCCTTAACCAATTTTTCCATTCATTCATTCCAGAATTCGGAAGTTTCTTAGACCTTGATTGGGTATCCAATATTCCTCGTGTCCCAAAATGGTCCTTTATTCTATCCTTAAGAAAAAGATATGCTCCGCGATATTGAAGTACAGATCTCAAGTAATACTTATTAATAATTTGGATTTGTGATAAATTGTAAAATACATATGCTTGGGACAAGGAAGATAAGTCACAATAAATCTGTGATTTCTTATTACTAATATTAGAAAGAGACTTTTTTATAGTCGAAATAAAGTGAATTGCATTTTGATTTGTTTCATCAATTCCTTCTTTATTTCTTTCATCATTGTAAATGTCTTTGTCGATAATTTTTTTTGTTGATTCAAATTCAAGGAAAAGTTGTGCATTTATTCTGGGAATATTAATGTTACATAGAAAGATATCCATATAGATTCTTTCAATGAAAGATTTCATAAAATAGTGCCATTTACGTATTAATCGGGCACCTCCTCTTTTTGATATCTGCCAAATATGTTTCTGTGATTCCGATCTTTTATCATCACAACCTGTTTCGTTAGGACTAATCTTTCTATTTGGAGTTAGAAATATTTTTCTCTTGTCTTTTGTAATCCTTTCTATTTTATTTCGGATTGTGGTTGTCCTATCAGCCAGATCCTTCATTTTTTTTTCTGTCAGTGAATAATTTGTCCAATCCACAGATCTAATTCGAATGATCGATTCATGGTTAATCTTATTACTAATTATAGAATCTTTTCTATTTTCATTCGGTTCATATACTTTCCTCAATCCAAATAAGAAAATTGGATTTACTTTCTCTTTTATTATTCTTTTTATAAATACAACTGTTTTGAGAATCCATCTTGTTTTTTCTTTTAAGACCCTTAGAAACCATTTTTTTCTTTCTCCTAAAGCTCTTAGAACTAGGAAACATTTCTTTTTCACTTTTCTAATTTTTTTTTCGAGTTCTTCCCAAATGGGGTCAAAAAAGGAAGGTCGTTTTCGGGGAGAACCAAAAGGTAGTTCAGTTTCCATCCCCCAGACTGTTAAAAAACCAAAATTTTCTTTTTTTCCTTTCTTTTTCATTCGATCTCTATGATCGAATCGTAGCTTAGATCTGTGCCAAGGTTTCAGACAGAAAGGAAATAGGATCTTTATTTGAATACCGTCTGTTAGCCAGTCTTTCGGAAATTCTGTTTCTGATAATTGAACACCATTATAGGTGCATTTAACATGCATTTCTCTATTCCACTCCTTCCAATCCTCGTACCACTCGGGGAATTGAAATAATAACATACGGCCGAGATTTTTAGCTATTATCAATGAAGGCAATACGATGTATTTTCTAAGAATCGATTGTGTTACTAACATAGAACCTCTTATTGCTTGAGCAAATAGAATAGTATCCCAATTTTCTGCTATTGTTATCCGTTCATTCTCTTCCTTTTTCTCCTCCTTTGTTTTTTCCTTTTCTTTTGCCTCTTTTTCTTCAGAATCCGAAGTTTTTAATTCCGGACCTTTCCCCACCCAATTCCTAAAAATGAGGTTCATCATTCCGGAGATATCAAAAGAAAAAAAAAACGTTTTGTCTATTCTGTCCAAAAAAAGTGGGGAATGCACGTTTGCTTGAAACATTTCCCAAGTAACTGTTTTACGTCTTTGAGCGCGCATGGATCCTTTGATTAGATCCCTACGAAAATCCGATTGTTGCGAGTAACGTATCAACGCCACCTCTTCTGCTTGATCACTATTAGTACTGGTACTAGTATAAGTATTGGTATTCTGATCATTATTGGTATTCTGATCATTATCAGTATAAATTAC